CCACGAATTTGAACAGAAAAAAGATACATTAAAAAAAAAATCAATATCAAAAGAAATTAGGCATTTCATGCCTTTAATGAGTCCATTTTCTGGGGAATCAACATTCAATCGGAAAGGAATTCATTTACTTCTAGAAGAAGAACAAATTAGTTCAGAAGATCAAGAACAATTTTTAAAATTTTTAGTTGATGCAATCATAGGACTAAAAATAAATAATAAAAAAATAAAAAAATATAAATCTATTGGAATAACAGAAATTAGTAAACAAGTTCCATGCTGGTCATACAAATTAATTGATGATTTAGAGCAGGAAGAACAAAAAAATGAGGACGACGTACCAACAGATCATCAAATTCGCTCAAGAAAAGCTAAACATGTCGTTATTTTTAATGCTAACGAACATAATATCGATATTGATAACATCAATTCCAATACGTCTGATCAAATAGAAGAAGTAGCTTTGTTACGTTATTCACAGCAATCTGATTTTCATCGAGACATAATAAAAGGTTCCATGCGGGTTCAAAGACGTAAAATAGTTATTTGGCAATTATTTCAAGCAAATATACATTCACCCCTTTTTTTAAATAGAATAGAAAACTTCTCATTATTTTCTTTTAATATTTCAACATTAATTAAACGGATTTTAAAAAATTATATAGAAAAAAATAGAGAATTTAAAATTTCTGATTATTATACCGAAGAAAAAAAAAAGGAAGAAGAGCAACAAAGAGAAAATGAATACAAAGAAGAAAAAAGCAAAGAAAAAACACGAATAGAAATAGCTGAAGCCTGGGATACCATTCCATTTGCTCAAGTAATAAGAAGTTTGATGTTAGTAACCCAATCAATTCTTCGAAAATATATTCGATTACCTGTACTCATAATAGCAAAAAATATAGGTCGTCTATTCTTACTCCAACGCCCTGAGTGGTCTGAGGATTTCGAAGAGTGGAAGAAAGAAATACATGTTAAATGTACCTATAATGGTGTTCAGTTATCAGAAACAGAATTTCCTAAAAACTGGTTAAACGATGGTATTCAGATAAAGATACTATTTCCTTTTTGCCTAAAGCCTTGGCATAGATCGATGCTAAGACCTTCTTATCAATATAAAATGAAAAAACAAAATCAAACAGATAATTTTTGTTTTTTAACAGTTTGGGGAATGGAAACTGAACTTCCCTTCGGTTCCTCCCGAAAACGACCCCATTTTTTTCAACCTATTTTTACCGAACTCGACAAAAAAATTATAAAATTTACAAAGAAATGGGTTCAAGTTTTAAAATTTTTCAAAGCAAAACTCGAATTTTTGCTAACTGTTCCAAATGAAATTTTTATTAAAAGCCTTCTACTTTTACTTTTTCAAAAAAAAAAATTTTTAAGGGTAAGTCCAATTCGAGTATTTGGATTGAGAGACGAATCCATTGAAATAAAAAAAGATTCGGCAATCAATAATAATATAGTTCATGAATCATCCATTCAAGACGGATTCATGAATCAGACAAGTTATTCAGATTCAGTATCAGAACAAAAAAAAAAGGATCTGGCTAATAGAACAAGGACAATAAAAAATAAAATAGAAAAATTTTCAAAAGAAAAAATTTTTAAAACTCTAAAATTAATTCGTCAGCCTAACAAAACACATTATGGTACTAAAAATTTTGAATCACCCCAAAATCTCGGTCAGATATTAAAAAGAAAAAATACTCGATTAATTCGTAAATCAAATTATTTTAAAAAATTTTTTAGGGAAAGGTTATTCGTAGATCTATTTCTATATATTATTAATATTCCCCGAATTAATATAGAATTTTGTCTTGAATCAACAAAGAATTTGAGTGAAAAACGCCTTGACAATAATGAAAAAATTAAAGAAAAGGTTGAGAAAACAAATAAAAAAACAATTCAATTCATAAAATCACTTTTATATTTTGTTAGTCATATTAATAAGAATTCAAAGATTCTTTCGGATTTCTCTTTTTTGTCACAAGCATATGTATTTTATAAATTATCACAAGCCGAAGTTATCAACTTATACTTATATAAGTTAAGGTTTATCTTTCAATATCGCGGAACGTTTTTATTTCTAAAAAATGAAATAAAAAATTATTTTGTAACACAAGTAATAACTTCTTCTAAGTTAAATAAGTTAAAGCCTAAAAAACTTCAAAATTATGGACGGACTCAATGGAAAAACTGGTTAAAATTAAAAAGTAATTATCAATATGATTTATCTCAGCAAAAATGGTCGCAATTAGGACTACAAAAATGGCGCAATCGAGTCACTGAATATTGTGAGGTTGAAAAGAAAAATTTACAAAAAAACAAAAGGAATTCAGATAAAAAAGACCAATTACTTAATGCTAAAAATATAAAAAATTCTGAAAACTATTTATTGCTCGATCAAAAATATAATTTAAAAAAAAACGATAAATATAATATTTTAGCATATAATTTCATTTTTTATGAAGATAAGAAGGATTCATATAGTTATGGCGAACCATTACAAGTAAATAAAAACCAAGAATTATTTTATACTTATAATTATTACATATCTACAAACAAATTAATTGATATGTGGTGGAGTATCCCTATTACTAATTATTTAGGAATAAATATTATTCCGGATATAGATAAAAATACAAATAGAAAATATTTTGATTGGAAAATTATCCATTTTTGTCTTAGAAAAAAAATGGACATTGAGGCTTGGATCAATATTAGTAGCAGGAGTACTGAAAATACTAAGACTGAAACGAAAAATTATAAAATTGTTGATAAAATTGAAAAGAAAGATCTTTTTTACCGCACAATTTATCAAGAAATAAAAAAATCCCATAAAAATAAAATATCTTTTGATTGGATGGGAATGAATGAAGAATTACTAAGTCATCCTATATCGAATCTGGAATTTTTGCTCTTCCCAAAATTTTTATTGCTTTATAATGCATATAAAATGAAACCGTGGGTTATACCAATAAATTCAATTTTTTCAAATTTTAATGTAATTTATAATTTTAGCGAAAAGAAAAACATCAATAGAACAAAAAAAACAAATCCTTTTACAACATCTAGAATATTAAATGAAATAAAATCTATGGAATTAGAGAATAGGAATCAAGGCGAAAAAGAAGTCATAAGTCAAAGAGATTCCGGATCCGATGTTCAAAAAAATTCTGAGTTTGTTATCTCAAAGCACCAAAAAGATATTCAAGAAAATTATATAGGATCAGATATTAAAGGGCGTAGGAAAAAAAAACAAAACAAGAGTAGTACAGAAGCAGAACTCGATTTCTTCCTTAAAAGATATTTGCTTTTTCAATTGAGATGGGAAGGTTCTTTGAATCAAAAATTGCTCAATAATATCAAAGTCTACTGTCTCTTGCTTAGATTGACAAATCCCAGAGAAATTACAATATCCTCGATTGAAAGAAGAGAAATGAGTCTGAATATAATGCTGATTCAGCAAGATTTAACTCTTCCACAATTGATAAAAAGGGGGATATTTAGTATTGAACCCATTCGCCTGTCTGTAAAGGGCAACGGACAATTTATTTTGTACCAAACCATAGGTATTTCATTGATTCATAAAAGTAAACACCAAAAAAATAAAAAAAGAAACATCGACAGTATTGATAAGAAGAATCCAGATGAATGGATTCCAAAGTATAAATTTGATTTACTTGTTCCTGAAACTATTTTATCACCTAGGCGTCGTAGAAAATGGAGAATTCTAATGTGTTTGAATTCAAGTAATAATAATGGTATATATAGGAATGCAGTATCTTATAACAGGAATCATATACAAAACTGTAGTCAATTTTTTAATGAAAACAAAGATCTTAGGCACGAAAACAATACAGTTATAAAGTATAAAGTCTTTCTTTGGCCTAATTATCGACTAGAAGATTTAGCCTGTATGAATCGTTATTGGTTTGATACTAATAACGGCAGTCGTTTTAGTCTATTAAGAATACGTATGTATCCACGATTTAAAATGCATTTATGATAATTTTATATCTTCACTATTATCATATATCAGAAGAGATGCCTACGCGTCTTGTCTTCAATTCTGATATACGATAATAATTTGATGACGTATCAATTCAATTAGATTTATAAAGGAATCACCATAATTGTTTTTAATAAAAAATAAGAAAATGTATATACCAGTTTAAAAAGCTGGCATTATTATTACTGATTGATAAAATTTCATATTTAGGAGTAAGGAAGGTTAAGAATTTATGAATAAAAATGCATTTATACCCTCGATTTCACATGAAAAAAAAGAGGAAAACAGGGGATCTATTGAATTTCAAGTTTTCTGTTTTACCACTAAGATACGAAGACTTACTTTACATTTGGAATTACATAAAAAAGATTATTCATCTCAGAGAGGTCTACGAAAAATTCTAGGAAAACGTCAACACCTACTGGTTTATTTATCAAAGAAAAATAGAGTACGTTATAAAGAATTAATCAGTGAATTGAACATTAGAGAGCTAAAAACCCGTTAATTTTAAGAGTTGTTTTGAATTATTTGATTTATTATATCTTGAATTTTTATGAACTTTTTTTAATCCATGTCAAAATGAATTCCGGAAAGAATAATTGGGACAAAACCTATGACTGTACCAACTACAAGAAAAGACCTCATGATAGTTAATATGGGCCCTCACCACCCATCAATGCATGGCGTTCTACGACTTATTGTTACTTTAGACGGCGAAGATGTTATTGACTGTGAACCTATATTGGGTTATTTACACAGAGGGATGGAGAAAATTGCTGAAAACCGAACAATTATACAGTATCTTCCTTATGTAACACGTTGGGATTATTTAGCTACTATGTTCACAGAAGCAATAACGGTAAATGGACCCGAGCAATTGGGCAATATTCAAGTACCTAAAAGAGCTAGCTATATCAGAGTTATTATGTTGGAGTTAAGTCGTATAGCTTCTCATTTGTTATGGCTCGGCCCTTTTATGGCAGATATTGGGGCGCAAACCCCCTTTTTCTATATTTTCAGAGAAAGAGAATTAGTATATGATTTATTTGAAGCTGCCACCGGTATGAGAATGATGCATAATTTTTTTCGTATTGGCGGAATAGCTGCCGATCTACCTTATGGGTGGATAGATAAATGTTTAGACTTTTGTGATTATTTTTTAACGGGACTTGCTGAATACCAGCAACTGATTACGCGAAATCCTATTTTTTTAGAACGAGTTGAAGGAGTTGGCTTTATTTCCGAAGAAGCGGCAATAAACTGGGGCTTATCAGGACCAATGCTACGATCTTCCGGAATAGAATGGGATCTTCGTAAAGTTGATCATTATGAGTGTTATGATGAATTTGATTGGGACGTCCAATGGCAAAAAGAAGGGGATTCATTAGCTCGGTATTTAGTACGAATAGGTGAAATGGCAGAATCCATCAAAATTATTCAACAAGCTCTAGAAGGAATTCCGGGGGGTCCCTATGAGAATTTAGAAATTAGACGCTTTGATAGGATAAAAGATCCTGAATGGAATGATTTTGACTATCGATTCATTAGTAAAAAACCGTCTCCTACTTTTGAATTGTCGAAACAAGAACTTTATGTAAGAGTCGAAGCCCCAAAGGGGGAGTTGGGGATTTTTTTGATAGGGGATCAGAGTGTTTTTCCTTGGAGATGGAAAATTCGACCACCCGGTTTTATCAATTTGCAAATTCTTCCTCAGTTAGTTAAAAAAATGAAATTGGCTGATATTATGACAATATTAGGTAGCATAGATATCATTATGGGAGAAGTTGATCGTTGAAATGATAATTGATACAACAAAAATACAAAATATCAACTCTTTTTACAGATTGGAATCCTTAAAAGAGATTTATGGGACTATATGGATACTTTTCCCTATTTTGATTCTTGTATTGGGAATCACAATAGGCGTACTAGTAACTGTATGGTTAGAAAGAGAAATATCCGCGGGTATCCAACAACGTATTGGACCTGAATATGCGGGTCCTTTGGGAATTCTTCAAGCTTTAGCAGACGGAACAAAACTTATTTTTAAAGAAAACCTTCTTCCATCTAGAGGGGATACACGTTTATTTAGTATCGGACCCTCTATAGCCGTCATATCAATTCTACTAAGTTATTCAGTAATTCCTTTTGGGTATCATCTTGTTCTAGCGGATCTCGGTATTGGTGTTTTTTTATGGATCGCTATTTCAAGTATTGCTCCGATTGGGCTTCTTATCTCAGGATATGGATCAAATAATAAATATTCCTTTTTAGGTGGTTTACGGGCTGCTGCTCAATCAATTAGTTATGAAATACCATTAACTCTATGTGTGTTATCAATATCTCTACGTGTGATTCGTTAAGACATACGTCTTTTTAGGCTTCTAAGAAAAAATGTTGAATTTCTACGCAACGTATTAAATGGATCTCCTAATTTTTTATTCACTTATTTTTTTAACTTCTAGGGGTGATAAATTAAACCAGATAGTTAGATGAGTGCAAAAAAAACAGCTTATAAATTTGCCGTAAAAAAAATCTCATTTCCTATGTACAGAGGCTAAGCGAAAATAAACATAAGCAGACAAGACTGTTTATCCCCAAGATAAATTAAAAATTATAACTTGAAGCGGGTTGAAAAAATTTTTATGGAGTTTTTACTATAAATAAAAACAACCATATTATGATATAGATTGAGTAAAAAGAAGTGGATGATTAGGAACACCAAAGTACACAAAGGATTCGTAATAGAGATTATCTAAATTATTCTAAGTTTACATAAACGAAATACTAATTGAGGCTTTAAATTGGTAGAAATTATCAAGCAGTACTCCCAAAAATTCCGATCCAGAGTATGCTCCTATCCACCCATTAAGTAAATAACTATCAGGAACGAAGTAATCCTTTAACTTTTTTAAGCCTAAATAAAAGAAAAAAAAAAGAATACAAGAAATAAAAAAATAGACGAAAAATTTTTAATAAACAAATTATTTTTTTAGATATACATTCCATATTCATGGAAATGTCATTTTTGTTATGGCATAAATCATGAATGAATGTTTAAATCTTTTTTAAAAATAAGGTTAATTTTTTATTTTTATTCATATTAAAAAAGTATCTTATTCAAGAATTAAGTTATTACTCAAAAAGTATTGCGTCAGTCAAAGGATGAGATCTATTCTGAAGCACTTTTCTATTATAGCAGACAGAATTCCATTGGTTTAATTCCGGAGCTTTCGGTTTATTTTTACTTTATATATCCTACAACGATATCCGTAAAGAATATCGAATCAATCCTTAGATTTATTTATGGCTCTCGAGGAGCCGTATGAGGTGAAAATCTTATGTACGGTTCTGTAATAGCGATGACAAGAGTAATCTTATCGTCGACTATGATTATCTAACAGTTCAAGTACAGTTGACATAGTTGAGGCGCAGTCAAAATATGGTATTTTAGGGTGGAATTTGTGGCGGCAACCTATAGGATTTATTGTTTTTATAATTTCTTCTCTAGCAGAATGTGAGAGATTACCCTTTGATTTACCAGAAGCCGAAGAAGAATTAGTAGCAGGTTATCAAACCGAATATTCAGGTATTAAATTTGGTTTATTTTATGTTGCTTCCTATCTAAATCTACTAATCTCCTCATTATTTGTAACAGTTCTTTACTTGGGTGGTTGGGATTTTTCTATTCCAAATATATTCATTCCTGAGTTTTTTGAAATACATAAAACGGAAGGAGTCTTTGGAACGACATTTAGTATTTTTATTACATTAATGAAAACGTTTTTGTTCTTGTTCATTCCTATCGCAACAAGATGGACTTTACCTAGACTGAGAATGGACCAATTATTAAATCTTGGATGGAAATTTCTTTTACCTATTTCTTTAGGTAATCTATTATTAACAACTTCTTCCCAACTTCTTTCATTATAAAAAAACGATAAGATTTGATACTCACTATAATTATTATTTGTCTGAAACAAGAGAACGAAACAAAATCTTCTTTTTTATTTTGATATTTACTATATGTTCCCTATGGTAACCGGGTTCATCAATTATGGTCAACAAACAGTACGAGCGGCAAGGTATATAGGTCAAGGTTTTATGATTACCCTATCTCATGCCAATCGTTTACCTGTAACTATTCAATATCCTTATGAAAAATTGATAACCTCAGAGCGGTTTCGTGGTCGAATACACTTTGAATTTGATAAATGTATTGCTTGTGAAGTATGTGTTCGTGTATGTCCGATAGATTTACCTGTTGTTGATTGGAAATTAGAAAAAGATATTCGAAAAAAACGATTGCTTAATTACAGCATTGATTTCGGAATCTGTATATTTTGTGGTAATTGTGTTGAGTATTGTCCAACAAATTGTTTATCAATGACTGAAGAATATGAGCTTTCTACTTATGATCGTCATGAATTAAATTATAATCAAATTGCTCTGGGTCGTTTACCAATACCAATAACTGATGATTACACAATTCGAACTATTTTAAATTCACCTCAAACAAAATAAAAATCTAGGGATTAAAAAAAACTTCCTAATTATTAAATAACTCAATTTTTAACGCTCCTTTATTTTATTTTTAAATACTAAATTAAATAGTGAATTTAAATTCAAAAAGTTTTTTCTTGGTCAATAATTAAAAAATATAATGAGTCGCTATTCTATTGATTGGTGAAAATAAAAATGTGTATTAAAAATATGGTTACTGTAATAGTTTTAAATAGTTGTTATTTTGAACTACTTTAATAAAAAAAAAAAAAAAAAAACAGAAAAAATACAATGGGTACAAAAATTTTACTCATAAAAAGTCGTACACATTAGGATTTAACAATTAGTAAAGGCACTAATCTTTATTCCTGTTCAATTCAATAAGATCATGAAACATTCTGATTTTTTATCTCTTATTTTTTATATAATGGATTTACCTGGATCAATACATGATTTTCTTTTAGTCTTTCTGGGAACAGGTCTTATATTAGGGGGTCTAGGAGTAGTATTATTTAACAATACAATTTTTTCTGCCTTTTCGTTGGGGTTGGTTCTTGTTTGTATATCTTTATTTTATATTCTCGCCAATTCGCAGTTTGTAGCTTCTGCACAACTCCTTATTTATGTGGGAGCTATAAATGTTTTAATAATATTTGCTGTAATGTTCATGAATGGGCCAGAATATGACACAAATTTACGTCTGTGGACTGTTGGGGATAACATTACTTCGTTGATTTGTACAAGTCTTTTTTTTTCATTAATTTTTAGTACTCTAAATACCTCATGGTATGGTATTATTTGGACTACAAAATCAAACCAGATTCTAGAACAAGATTTGATAACTACTAGTCAACAAATCGGAATTCATTTATCAACAGATTTTTTTCTTCCCTTTGAACTCATTTCAATAATTCTTTTAGTTGCTTTAATAGGCGCAATTGCTATCGCGCGTCAATAATTTATTTTTAAAACTAGCAATAAAAAAGAGTATTTTATCATATCCATCATATACATTTACATTAAATTCTATTCGGATTCCTTTATAAACTTTTAGTTTGATTTCTTATTACCAACATCTTTTTTTTGCTTTAAATTTTGTCAATTTTATTTGAACTTATGGTATTCTAGTCAATCAAATGGGTTTAATTGTTGTTCAGATTGAAATGCATTAAATCAAAATTTATATTGATAAGGAGTTGATCAATGATGCTCGAACATGTACTTGTTTTGAGTGCTTATTTATTTTCTATCGGAATCTATGGATTAGTCACGAGTCGAAATTTAGTACGGGCTCTGATGTGTCTTGAACTTATATTGAATGCAGTTAATCTAAATTTTGTAACATTTTCTGATTTTTTTGATAGCCGCCAATTAAAAGGAAATATTTTCTCAATTTTTGTTATAGCTATTGCAGCCGCTGAAGCAGCAATTGGGCTTGCTATTGTTTCTTCAATTTATCGTAACAGAAAATCAACTCGTATCAATCAATCGAATTTATTGAATAAATAGTCTTTTTTTTTTTATTCTAAATATTATTATTATATTCTATATAAATATAAATTTTAATTTGAAGTTCCATTTAAATTATTAAGTATCGAACTTTAAGGTAAAAAATAAATTTAAAATGTAAGAAGTCAAAGTATTTTGGACCCGTTTTCTATTTATTTTTTAGTAAGTCGCCAATCCAAGCCAGAAGTAAATAGCTTCAAAAAATTCTGGTAAATCGTTGATTCGTCTGGTATTTTAATATGTACTTCATTTACTTTACTATAACTAGATCGAAAATTAAACTTAATGAAATTTAAAAAATTAAAGATCCTATGTCACATTCAGTAAAGATTTATGATACATGTATAGGGTGTACTCAATGTGTTCGAGCTTGCCCCACAGATGTATTAGAAATGATACCTTGGGACGGATGTAAGGCTAAACAAATAGCTTCCGCCCCAAGAACTGAGGACTGTGTTGGTTGTAAGAGATGCGAATCCGCTTGTCCAACAGATTTTTTAAGTGTTCGAGTTTATTTATGGCATGAAACAACGCGGAGTATGGGTCTAGCTTATTGATACGTCCCAGAAAATTGCATTTGAATCCATTTATTCAATTTGGATTTTTTATTGAAAAAAACCCGCACCCGAAAAGAAATTTCTTTTCGGGTGCGGGTTTTTTTGGCCCAAGCGTATCTTGTCTTTACCACGAATTCTTTTCCTTGGTTAACAACAATTGTCGTTTTACCCATATTTGCAGGTTCTTTAATGTTAATTCTCCCTCATAGAGGAAATAAGGCAACTCGGTGGTATACAATAGGCATATCTACTATAGAGCTACTTCTAACAACCTATGCGTTTTGTTATCATTTCCAACCGGACGACCCATTAATCCAACTGGCCGAAGATTATAAATGGATCAACTTTTTTGATTTCCACTGGAAATTAGGAGTAGATGGACTTTCGATAGGACCCGTTTTACTGACGGGATTCATCACTACTTTAGCTACTTTAGCGGCTTTTCCAGTTACTCGGGATTCCCGATTATTCCACTTTCTGATGTTAGCAATGTACAGTGGTCAAATGGGTTCATTTTCATCCCGAGATCTTTTACTTTTTTTCATAATGTGGGAATTAGAATTAATTCCTGTTTATCTACTTTTATCCATGTGGGGAGGAAAGAAACGTCTCTATTCAGCTACTAAATTTATTTTGTATACGGCCGGGGGTTCCATTTTTCTATTAATGGGAGTTTTGGGTGTTGGTTTATATGGTTCTATTGAACCTACCTTAAATTGGGAAACATTAGTTAATCAATCGTATACCCTGGCATTAGAAATAATATTCTATATTGTATTTTTTATTGCTTTTGCTGTAAAATTACCAATTATACCTTTACATACATGGTTACCAGATACCCATGGGGAAGCTCATTACAGTACTTGTATGCTTCTAGCGGGAATCTTATTAAAAATGGGAGCGTATGGGTTGGTTCGGATCAATATGGAATTATTACCTCATGCTCATTCGATATTTTCGCCTTGGTTGATAATAATAGGCACAGTGCAAATAATCTATGCAGCTTTAACATCTCCTGGACAACGCAATTTAAAAAAAAGAATAGCCTATTCCTCTGTATCTCACATGGGTTTTATAATTATAGGAATTAGTTCTATAACTGAAACGGGACTTAACGGAGCCATTTTACAAATAATTTCTCATGGATTTATTGGTGCTGCACTTTTTTTCTTAGCGGGAACTAGTTACGATCGAACACGTCTTGTTTATCTCGACGAAATGGGCGGAATAGCTATTCCAATGCCAAAAATTTTTACACTATTCAGTAGTTTTTCCATGGCATCCCTTGCATTACCGGGCATGAGTGGTTTCATTGCCGAATTAATAGTCTTTTTTGGAATAATTACAAGCCAAAAATTACTTTTAATGCCAAAAATACTAATTTCTTTTGGAATGGCAATTGGAATGATATTAACTCCTATTTATTCATTATCTATGTTACGTCAAATGTTTTATGGATATAAGTTATTTAATATTACAAACTCTTATTTTTTTGATTCTGGTCCACGAGAATTTTTTGTTTCGACTTCTATCTTTCTACCTGTACTAGGTGTTGGCGTTTACCCAGATTTCGTTCTTTCATTATCCGCTGAGAAGGTAGAAGCTATTTTATCAAACTTTTTTCTAGATAAGTTTCATTTAATGAAATGAAAAAGTAATCGTCTTTCTATTTGTATATTTGTAATAAGAACGACTGAATTGGAATTATAATTAGGACATTTTAGACATTTGTGAGAACCATCTTAATGGTTCTCACCTGTTTATAAGTTGATAAGAAACACCTTGGCCTATGTTTGTATTCGTAAAGTCTTTTCTTCAATTAAATTTAATTTAGAATGAACCATAACTATGTAGCCCTATTCCTAAGAGATTGACTCCAAAATAGCATATCCAAATTATAAGAAAGCCTATAAAAGCTACAATTGCAGAATTTGCACCCTGAAAATTTTTATTTGTTCTAATATGTAAATAAATTGCAAATACAGTCCAAGTAATAAATGCCCAAGTTTCCTTTGGGTCCCAATTCCAATATGAGCCCCACGCCTCATTTGCCCATACTGCTCCTGAAAGAATACCTATGGTTAAAAGGATAAATCCTAAACTAATAACACGATAACTCCAACGATCCAGTTGGTCAATCAATTGAGATCTATAGTAATTTTTAACAGAAAAGGCTGAAACGCTTTCTAAAATATTGTCTTTTTCGTTCATGTGTGGAATTTTACTAAATAAAAGGGACTCGTTTAATAAAAGTTTTCTTTTATCAAAAAGGGTTATTTTAGCTTTTTGAAATAGAATGATTAGAAGTGCTACTGATAACAATGATCCGCATAAAAGAGCGGCATAACCTAGTACCATCATACTTACGTGCATCATTAACCAATGGGATTGAAGAGCGGGTACTAATATTGAAGATTGGCGCATTTCCGTTAAAAGGCCTGAAGTAGCAAACCCTTGGGTAAAAATAGCACTTGGTGCAGTTATTGCACTTAAATTATTTTTTTGGTTTTTAAAATATGGAATCATATGAATAATGTAAAAACTCCAGGAAAGGAAGATTAATGATTCATATAGATCACTTAATGGGAAATGTTTCCAATAAACCCAACGCGTAATTAATAATCCCGTTAGGGATAAAAAAGTAACTATCATGCCTTTTTCTAATGAATTATATAGCCGCACTTTTTCATTGACTACTAAAGTTATCAAATGGAGTGTAATTACAACGGAAACCGTTGAAAACGAAATATGAGTAAAAATACGTTCTAAAGTCGAAAATATCATATAAAACTCTATCTATACATAGATAAAAAAGAAATACTTCAATTAAAAATTATCAAATGAAAAATATGAAAGAAATTTTATTTATCATTATTATTAATAATGGTCTAGAAAACTGTTGAATTCTTTTGATAATTTTTAAGATACCATGCCGCCACTCGGACTCGAACCGAGATGCTCTCGCACTGCTTCCTAAGAGCAACGTGTCTACCAATTTCACCATAGCGGCTTGTTTGAAATCATAATAGTCTTTTTTTATTCAATCGTCGAGAGTAATTTTTTTTTATAAAACAAAAATTTGACAAATAAAAGATAATTAGAAAATCTAAAAATGCTTTTAATTTAAGTAAATTTTAAAGTACTACTTTGATTTGACAATCGACTCTCGTGTCGTTTAGATTTGGAACTTTTGTAAATAAAATATTATGTCTCTCACTCCGGGGTAGACCATAAAAAATTTTTTTCTTGTTTTATTTTCATTTATTAATCATTTTTGATCTGATTTCTAAATTAGTAAATAACAAATGAATATGAATCCCCAAAAATCTACTGTTTTAGATCACATTTGAAATACGACATCGAACTCTTTTTTCTTAAAAGGAGACTTTATATATCCAAAAAATGAATTAAACATATAGAATAGCAAAGTAAAATTTTTTTTTATTATATGTTATTTTATATTTGAACTGAACATGTCATATAAGAAAAGTTGTTCGTTTTTTATTTTAAAATTTATAAAAACTTTGATAATTTTGTTGTGACAAAACATAAAGGGTTGATGGGGAAAAACTCCCCATCTTAGAAATTAAAAAATAAACTAAAAAAACGATGATGATTATATCTTTTTTTTTTTTTAGGACCCTTTTTTGGTTGATATAAGAGCGCTTTTTCTACATATCATAAGAAAAAGTCACACGTTTTTATAATTTTATAAATATTAATTAAAAAATTAATAAATACAAAATAGTTATTTCATTTTTAATTTCAAATTAAAAATGAAATTTCATCATAATTTAGGATGTTAATTTGTTCTATTAAGATTTTTTTTGAATCAGGTCCATTCTGATTATTCCAAGTTTTGAGTACTTTTTTTTAGTACAAAAAAACTTTTTGAATTCCCAGTATAAAGAGATTTTGCTAACGAAAAAGCTTTTAACGCCGCCCAATACCCCTTCTTTTTCCAAAAATTTTTACGAATACGCTTTTTGGAAATAGAAGTGCGTTTTTTTGGAACTGCCATTTCAAATTTTATTTATTCTTCATTGTTATAGTTGGATGTGAAAGACATCTGTTGTTTAAAAAAATCTTTGTTTCTTATTCATTATCTCTTATTCATTATCTATGTATTTATATTCTAGGCGATAACCAAATTTTGTATGGAAAAACAAAATTATAAATTTTGTATTAAATAATAATATGGGCGATTAGTATAAACAAACTTTTTTATGATCCAGCGACTATTCATAAAAAAATGCATATGAAATTCAAATTTTAAAACCCACTACTTACTTATTACTTAATCTTAATTTAAAAACTTGACTTTAGTTTTTTGAAAACATATAGACTTTTTATATATTTTTTTTGGACTGGAAAATAATTCAAAATTTTTGTGTACAACGGGTTAATAATTCCGAATTCCGAACTTATTTTAGAATAAACTAATTTTTTTGTATTATTAGAGCTTTAGTAACTAATTTTTATAGTCTATAGACGGATTAGAAATGCTTTAAATATAAAGGAAAGTTTTTTTATATTCTTTCTCTTATATATTAAAATTTATTTATTTATTAACAAATTTTATATTTGACCAATAAGAATTTCTTGATTTGAATATTTAAAAAATTCAACATCTATGTATATTAATTTAGTGTTATTATATATCGTGATTTTTAATGGATTTCTTTCAAAAGATGACTATTAAAAAAAATTAAATTCGAAATAAAAATTTTATATTATATTATGGAACATATATACCAATATGCATGGATCATACCCTTCATTCCACTCCCAGCTCCTTTCTTAATAGGAGTGGGACTTCTCCTTTTTCCAACAGCAACAAAAAGTATTCGACGGGTGTGGGCTTTTTGTAGTATTTCTTTATTAACTATAGCTATGATTTTTTCGACGACGCTGGCAATTCAACAAATAAATAGTAATTCCATTTATCAATATGTATGGTCTTGGACTATTAATAATGATTTTTCTTTTGAATTTGGCTATTTGCTCGACCCACTTACTTCTATTATGTTAGTCTTAATAACTACTGTTGCAATTTTGGTTCTTATTTATAGCGATAATTATATGTGTCATGATCAGGGATATTTAAGATTTTTTGTTTATATGAGTTTTTTCAATACTTCCATGTTAGGATTAGTTACTAGTTCAAATTTAATACAAATTTATATTTGTTGGGAATTAGTTGGAATGTGTTCGTATCTATTAATAGGTTTTTGGTTTACACGCCCCATTGCCGCGAATGCTTGTCAAAAAGCGTTTGTGACTAATCGTGTAGGAGATTTTGGCTTATTATTAGGAATTTTAGGTCTTTATTGGGTAACAGGCAGTTTCTATTTTAGTGATTTATTTGAAATATTTACTAACTTAATTAAAACTCATGAAGTTAATATTTTATTTTGTATTTTTTGTACTTTATTCTTATTTTCTGGTGCAGTTGCAAAATCTGCCCAATTTCCTCTTCATGTATGGTTACCCGATGCTATGGAGGGGCCTACTCCGATTTCAGCTCTCATACATGCTGCGACCATGGTCGCAGCTGGGATTTTTCTAGTTGCTCGTCTTTTTCCTCTTTTCATAGTTATACCTTATATAATGTATGTAATCGCTTTTATAGGTATAATAACTTTATTTTTAGGAGCTACCTTAGCTCTTGCTCAAAAAGATATTAAGAGAAGTTTAGCTTATTCTACAATGTCTCAATTGGGTTATATGATGTTAGCCCTAGGTATGGGTTCTTATCGAGCTGCTTTATTTCATTTGATTACTCATGCTTATTCAAAAGCTTTATTGTTTTTAGGATCCGGATCCCTTATTCATTCAATGGAAACGCTTGTTGGATATTCTCCAGATAAAAATCAAAATATGGTTCTTATGGGAGGATTAACAAAACATGTTCCAATTACAAAAACTGCTTTTTTAATAGGTACGCTTTCTCTTTGTGGTATTCCGCCTCTTGCTTGTTTTTGGTCCAAAGATGAAATTCTTAATGATAGTTGGTTTTATTCGCCAATTTTTGCAATAATAGCTTATTTCACAGCCGGATTAACCGCTTTTTATATGTTTCGAATCTATTTTCTTACGTTTGACGGGCATTTAAACCTTTATTGTAAAAATTCTAGTGGAAAAAAAAACATTTCCCTCTATTCAATGTCTCTGTGGGGTAAAGACGGATTGAAAAAAATTAATAAAAATTTATCTTTAGTTACTTTATTAACAAGGAATGCTAATCGAGCAGAGACTTCCGTTTTTAGGAAAAACCCATATAAAATTTACAGACATTTTTTAAAAATAATGCGATCTTTTATTACTATTACTTTTACTGAAAATAAAAAAATTTCTGCATATCCTCCTGAATCGGACAATACTATGCTATTTCCTCTCATTGTATTGATTGTGTTTACTTTTTTCATTGAATTAATTGGAATTCCGTTTAATCAAGAAGGAATAGGATTGGATATATTAACTAAATGGTTAACTCCACCCGTAAATCCTTTACATTCACCTTTGAATAATTATGTTGATTGGTATGAATTTGCAATAAATGCAACTTTATCAGTTAGTATAGCTTGTTGGGGAATATTTATAGCTTTTTTTTTATATAAACCTATTTATTCATCGTTAAAAAATTTTTTTTTAATAAATTCATTTGATAAAAGAGGTCCAAAGAGACCTTTTTGGGATAATATAACAATTTTTTTTTATAATTGGTCTTCGAACCGTGGTTATATTGATGATTTTTATACAACATATTTTATTAAGGGTGTACGAGGGTTGGTCGAGTTAGTTTCTTTTATTGATAGACGAATAATTGATGGAATTCCGAATGGATTTGGTATTACAAGTTTTTTTGTAGCCGAAAGTATTAAATATATAGGAGGGGGTCGCATATCCTCATATC